GAGTTAAGCAAACTTTACAACGTTACAAAGAACTTCAGGACATTATAGCTATCCTGGGGTTGGACGAATTATCCGAAGAGGATCGCTTAACCGTAGCAAGAGCGCGAAAAATTGAGCGTTTCTTATCACAACCCTTTTTCGTAGCAGAAGTTTTTACTGGTTCTCCAGGAAAATATGTTGGTTTAGCAGAAACAATTAGAGGGTTTAGGTTGATCCTTTCCGGAGAATTAGACAGTCTTCCTGAACAGGCCTTTTATTTGGTAGGTAACATCGATGAAGCTACCGCGAAGGCTATGAACTTAGAAATGGAGAGCAATTCGAATAAATGACCTTAAATCTTTGTGTACTGACCCCCAATCGAACCGTTTGGAATTCAAAAGTGAACGAAATCATTTTATCTACTAATAGTGGTCAAATTGGCGTATTACCAAATCACGCCTCTGTTGCTACAGCCGTCGATATAGGTATTTTGAAAATACGTCTTGACGGCCAATGGTTAACGATGGCTTTGATGGGAGGTTTTGCTAGAATAGGTAATAATGAGATCACTGTTTTAGTAAATGATGCGGAGAAAGGTAGTGACATCGATTCACAAGAAGCCCGGCAAACTCTTGAAATAGCAGAAGCTAATTTAAGAAAAGCTGAAGGAAAGAGACAAAAAATTGAGGCAAATCTAGCTCTCCGACGAGCTAGGACACGAGTCGAGACGATCAATGAGATTTCGGAACTAGTTGGTGTGTCCGAATAATCAAAAGAGGTTTGTTCTATTTTTTTATTTGATTTGATTGTCTTGACTCGACAAAATAAAATCAGGCGTAATTATATTTTGATCCAACAAAAAAAATAGAAATATAAAAGATACAAAATAAATATCAAGAAAATCATATGTATATAAAAACTTATTAGAGACCGGAGTCGGTGGGATCTAATAAGTTCTACCTACTATTGGATTTGAACCAATGACTCCCGCCGTATGAAAGCAATACTCTAACCACTGAGTTAAGTAGGCCGTTCAAAGAAAACCAAATGGGACCCATCCCATCGATGGATTATAAATAGAATATTACTTATAAGCAATAACGCGCAAACAGATCAAAGAACTATGATCTTGGATCGTGGAATATTCATCTTGACAAGAAATTATCTACATAATAAAATAGGTATTACAAGCACTAAGGGCTATAGCTCAGTTAGGTAGAGCACCTCGTTTACACGCGCGCCAATGTTTTTCAGGGGGGTCCATCATGCAATCAAAAGAATTTATCTTATTGAGAAATCGATGTCTTACTCCACAACTTTGAGGGAACAAGAGAACAATAGCCTGACAGGGGGTTCAGTCTTGTCCCTTTTAGGTGCCAAACAGACCCCATCGTTGATTTGAGATATTGATAAGGTAAATGTCTATTCAATGCTAGGCATAATGAGTACAAGGACCTCAAAAAAAGATCTTTTCGCCCTATGAACTTTAAGGTGTATGAAGTTTCATATTTCATTTTTAAGCAGAGCGATAGAGACTTCATCTAACTTAGGTTAATCTAGGCCAGAGGCAGACCTACGTCAAGATACCCCCTTTGAAACACTTTGGTAGTGTTCCTGGATCAGAATTAAAATAATGACTCAGAGCACATGGAGCCATCTCCTATTTTTCTATCAAAAAAAAAATATGGCGGACTAACTGATAGAAATATCAGTTAATGAAAGAGCCCAATGCACAAAAAATTGCATGTTGGGTCTTTGAAACAGTTCAGATCATTTTGATAATAAAAAGTTTGATATGTTTTACCGAGAAAGTCTACGGTTCGAGTCCGTATAGCCCTAGAGCCCTAATAAAAAAAACTTGTATAATTTTAATTTACCCATTCTAGTTTGTTGCTTGTAACCAACCAGTTTTTTAATCAAAAAAAAGTATTCCTAAATTATTTCTATAAGCCCGATCACGAGTATCTTTTAAAGCCGAACATAAAAATGAAAGCAAAAACACATTTAAATTAATTTTAATGGGCTCAATGGATATTTATCCAATCGTGTGACTAAACAAACTTATTTGCTTCATGAATCTTCGGAGTTGAATTCCATATTAATTTTCCTCCTTCTCCTTTTCTGTCCACAATCAGAAAGTTAGTGATACTCTCCCTCTAGTATAGGAATGACCTGCTTTCTTTGTGTACAAGCTAAAATTTGAAAAACAATTATATTTGGTAAGTTTCATTGTAAACATTGTCAAAAACGTCAACTAGGCTTTTGTCTTTGTATCCCTTCCCGAAACCTAGCAAACCACATCACAAAAGGGGGGTAGTATTCTCTTTCTGTATTTACTTTCACTATTCAATCAATATAAACTCCTCAACCATTAAGAATAAGAAAAGGAATATACCAACACCGATCTATTCTAAACCTTGAGATGAGATGGAGATGAGATGGAAATTTATAGAAATTATCTTACATCTGACTACTTGTTCTATTCGAACTCTCTAAGAAAAGAGGAAAACCCTCCTCTATT